TTTATAGGAGAAACAAATATTTCTATATTCTTTTTTTCGATGCGAATTTGACACGACATAGGAGAAAGTGCTCATTTTATTTCTGATGAGTAGGGGTTTGATTCTATTCATATATAATGACTATTCATCTATTCTATTTTTATGCAAACAAAAAAGGGAAAATTATGGGAAGATGGTGGTTTAATTCGATGTTGTGTAAGAAAGAGTTAGGGCGCAGGTGTGGGCTAAATAAGTCAATGAACAATCCGGGTCCTAGTGAAAATACCAATAAAAGTGAAGATTCGCATCGAAAAGATACACCGAAAAATATTCAGAATTGGGGGGGTCGTGATGATTCTCCTTATAGTAATGCTGATTTTTTATTAGGCGAAAAGGATATTCGGAATTTCATCCCCGATGACATCTTTTTAGTTAAGGATAGTAACGGAGACAATTATTCAATATATTTTGATATTGAAAATCAAATTTTTAAGATTGACAACAATCATTCTTTTCTGAATGAACTTTCTAGTTCTTTTTATAGTTATCAGAATTCTAGTTACATGTCTGATACTCAATATAATTGGAATAATCATATTTCTAATTGCATCGGCAGTTATCTTCAGTCTCAAATCTGTATCCATACTTCGACAGTAAGTGAGATTGATAATGTAAGTGAGAGTTACATTTATAGGGCCATTTGTGGTGAAAGTAGAACTAATAGTGAAAAAGAGGGTTTGGGTATACAAATCTGCACGAAGGATAGTGATTTAACTACAGGAGAAAGTTCTAATGATCTCGACGTAACTCAAAAATATAGGCATTTGTGGGTTCAATGCGAAAGTTGTTGTGGATTAAATTATAAGAAATTTTTGAAATCAAAAATGAATATTTGTGAACAATGTGGATATCATTTGAAAATGAGTAGTTCAGATAGAATTGAGCTTTCGATCGATCCCGGTACCTGGGATCCTATGGATGAAGACATGGTCTCTCTGGATCCCATTGAATTTCATTCGGAGGAGGAACCTTATAAGGATCGTATTGATTCTTATCAAAGAAATACAGGATTAACTGAGGCTATTCAAACAGGCATAGGCTACATAAATGACATTCCCGTAGCGGTTGGGGTTATGGATTTTCAATTTATGGGGGGTAGTATGGGGTCCGTAGTTGGGGAAAAAATTACCCGTTTGATTGAGTATGCTACCAATCAATTTCTGCCTCTTGTTATAGTGTGTGCTTCCGGAGGGGCGCGGATGCAAGAGGGAAGTTTGAGCTTGATGCAAATGGCTAAAATATCGTCTGCTTTATATGATTATCAATCAAATAAAAAGTTGTTTTATGTATCAATCCTTACATCTCCTACTACTGGTGGAGTGACGGCTAGTTTTGGTATGTTGGGTGATATCATTATTGCTGAACCCGACGCCTACATTGCATTTGCGGGTAAAAGGGTAATTGAACAAACATTGAATAAAACAGTACCCGAGGGTTCGCAATCGGCTGAATATTTATTCGAGAAGGGCTTATTTGACCTAATCGTATCACGTAATCTTTTAAAAAGCGTTTTGAGTGAGTTATTTAAGTTCCACGCTTTCTTTCCTTTGAATCAAAATGGAATAGAGACAAAATAAAATAGAGCACTAAGCTCAATTATTTGTAGCAAATGGGTAGTTAGTTTATCAGAATCAAAAAAAGGAGAATTGTCTTTCGTCGCATAAGATCAAATTGTATATTGTATAAAGAAGCAAAAGTTGTGTATAACTCCCCCTTATCTCTATTTCTGATTAAAATCTCTATAAAAAGATGGAATTCCCCCTTTCATAAAATTAGACAAACAAGGCGTAATTCTTCTTCGCCTCTTACGTATATAATTCAACTCTTTGGTTCGTATTCTAATGAAGTATTCGATAATCTGTAAGAAATTCTTTATTTTTTTAGTAAATTTAAATTCGAAGACAAGACGAACACTTAAATATTTAGATACTTCAATTTATAGTTATGTTGTCTTAATAATTGAAATTGAGTATTAAATGAGTTATTACAGTCATAATAATGAGCTTCATTTGAATTTATTATTTTCATTCTTTTCTAATTTTATAAATTATAATTATTATAAGATATATTGAATTTATAAACAATAACATAACAGGTACAAACAATAAATTGAGGTACCCATTCTATGACAACTTTCAGTTTTCCCTCCATTTTTGTGCCTTTAGTAGGCCTAGTATTTCCGGCAATTGCAATGGCTTCTTTATCTTTTCATGTTCAAAAAAACAAGATTCTTTAGATTCGAGGTGACCCTATATCTAATCTATACCATATATATACCCTCAAATTGTTTCAAAACTTAGATTTGTATCATAAAACAGATATTCATTTATTGAATATATATAAATTCTATCCGTGATCCGAATCACTGGATGGCTCAAATTGGGAATGGAAGATTTGTGTATTTAGGTGTATAGTGGGATTTCCTGAGGTATGCTAGTTTTTTAGATCTAACCAATTTGATGACTTATTCCTAAGGTTCATACCAAACCAGTGCTAGTTGATGAGAGTTATTTCGTAAATAAAAATAAAAAAGTAAAGTCAAATTCATTTGAGGGTAGTCTCTCAATTCCAATAAAATACAATCGGATCGAGTATGAGTTGGCGATCAGAACATATATGGATAGAACTTATCGCGGGGTCTAGAAAAATAAGTAATTTCTGCTGGGCCTTTATCCTTTTTTTAGGTTCATTCGGATTCTTATTGGTTGGAACGTCCAGTTACCTTGGACAAAATTTGATATCCCTTTTTCCTTCTCATCCAATCATTTTTTTTTCGCAAGGGATCGTGATGTCTTTCTACGGACTCGCAGGTCTCTTTATTAGTTCCTATTTGTGGTGCACAATTTTTTGGAATGTAGGTAGTGGTTATGATCGATTCGATAGAAAGGAAGGCGTAATGTGTATTTTTCGTTGGGGATTTCCTGGAAAAAATCGTCGCATATTACGTCGATTCTTTATAAAAGATATTCAATCCATTAGAATAGAAGTTAAAGAGAGTATTTATGTTCGTCGTGTTCTTTATATAGACATCCGAGGATGGGGGGCCATTCCCTTAACGCGCATTGATGATAATTTGACTCCAAGAGAAATTGAACAAAAAGCTACTGAATTGGCCTATTTCTTGCGTGTACCAATTGAAGTATTTTGATAACTGGTAGATTCCCGCTTTATCAGGAGATAAAAACACAGGAATCCCCTCCTTTTCTGATTCAGATATTGTTTCCCAATATTTTTTTAGTATTTCTTTATTCGAAGTGGATTCTTAGTCAATTTCTCTATTCTTTCTAGATTCAAAGACTAACCAAAAAATCCTAAACTAAATACTAAGAGATTCATAAGTTCCATACCTTGTATAGAACTCATAGGTGAAAGAAACATTTAATCGCATAAAGTGGACGAGTGGAGTTGGTTGATTAACAATTCACAGAGGAAAAAATGGCAAAAAGGAAAGTATTCCCACCTCTAGTATATCTTGCATCTATAGTATTTTTACCCTGGTGGCTTTCTCTCTCATTTAAAAAAAGTCTGGAATATTGGGTTACTAATTTGTGGCATACCGGTCAATCCGAAATTTGTTTGAATGAGATTCAAGAAAAGAGTATTCTAGAAAAATTCATAGAATTGGAGGAACTGTTCGTCTTCGACGAATTGATCGACGAATACTCAGAAATACGTCTACACAAGCTTCGTATAGGAATCCAACAAGAAACGATCCAACTAATTAGGATACACAATGAGGATCGTATTCAGACGATTTTGAACTTCTCGACAAATATAATATGTTTTGTTATTCTAAGTGGGTATTCTATCATTGGTAATGAAGAACTTGGTATTCTTAACTCGTGGTCCCAGAAATTCCTATATAACTTAAGCGATACAGTCAAAGCTTTTTCTATTCTATTATTAACTGACTTATGTATCGGATTTCATTCACCCCACGGTTGGGAATTACTGATTGGCTCTGTCTACAAAGATTTTGGATTTGTTCATAATGATCAAATTCTATCTGGTCTTGTTTCCACTCTTCCAGTCATTCTCGATACAACTTTTAAATATTTAATTTTTCGTTATTTAAATCGAGTATCTCCGTCACTTGTAATTATTTATCATTCAATGAATGGCTGATAAAAAAAATCCACTGATATTAATCTAATAAAATTATAAAATTAGAGCCCTTGTTATTTTGGTTATTTTGTAGTTGTACATAAACAAAGTATTGAAAATCGTACTTACGTTTTCTATGTTTAACCATCTTCGGGATTCATCCGATAATTTATATTATTCTCCAGTAAAATTAGTTAAGTAACTAACAGAATCGTGGATAGGGAACTATACTAGCGCCTTACCCCCCTTATTGTAATTGTAGATTGGATCAACTATTGGACCATGGAAAATAGAAACACCTTTTCTTGGATAAAGGAACAGATTACTCGTTCTATTTCCATATCGCTTCTAATATATATCATAACCCGTCCGGACATTTCAGAAGCATATCCCGTTTTTGCACAGCAAGGTTATGAAAATCCACGAGAAGCTACGGGGCGTATTGTATGCGCCAATTGCCATTTAGCTAATAAGCCCGTGGATATTGAGGTTCCGCAGGCGGTACTTCCGGATACTGTATTTGAAGCAGTTGTTCGAATTCCTTATGATATACAACTGAAACAGGTTCTTGCTAATGGTAAAAAAGGGGGTTTGAATGTGGGGGCTGTTCTTATTTTACCAGAGGGTTTTGAATTAGCCCCTGCCGATCGTATTTCTCCTGAGATGAAAGAAAAGATAGGCAATTTTTCTTTTCAGAGCTATCGCCCTAATAAAAAAAATATTCTTGTGATAGGACCCGTCCCCGGTCAGAAATATACCGAAATAGTCTTTCCTATTCTTGCCCCTGACCCGACTAATAAAAAAGATGTTCACTTCTTAAAATATCCTATCTACATAGGTGGGAACAGGGGAAGGGG